TTTTTATTTGTTCGAGTATGCAAATAAATTGCGAAGACGATCCAAGTAATAAAGGCCCAAGTTTCCTTTGGATCCCAACTCCAATATGATCCCCATGCTTCATTAGCCCATACTGCTCCTGAAAGAATACCTATGGTTAAAAAGATAAATCCTAGGCTAATCACACGATAACTCCAAAAATCTAATTGTTGAATCAATTGAGCCTTGTAATAATTCTTAGCATAAAAAATATTGTTTCTTTCATTCTTGTATTGGATTTCACCAAACGAAAATGACTCATTTAATTTTAATAAATTATTACTTTTAGAACTATAAAAAATCTTTCTAAATGTAATGACTAGAAGTGCTACTGATAATAATGATCCACAAAGAAGAGCCGCATAGCTTAATATCATCATACTTACGTGCATTATTAACCATTCCGATTGTAGAGCGGGTACTAATATTGTGGGTTTCCGTATTTCATTTAAAAGACCCGATGTAGCAAAACCTTGGGTAAAAATAGTACTTGAAGCAGTTATTGTGGTTAAATAATTTTTTCTTATTTTGAAATAAGGCACTATATGAATAAGGGAGAAACTCCATGAAAGAAAAATGAATGATTCATATAAATCACTTAGCGGGAAATGTCCCGAATAAATCCAACGGGTGAGCAATAATCCTGTTAGACATAAAAAAGTAGCTATCATTCCCTTTTCTGACGAATCATATGTTATGATTTCATTGCCAAATAAGGTTATCAAATGAATTGTAATTACAATTGAAACAATAGAAAAGGAAATATGAGTTAATATATGCTCTAAAGTTGAAAATATCATAAAAATGAAAAAAAAGGGGGGGAATCCCCATATAAATTTAATTAATAAATATAAATAGGGAATTTGATTTATTTTTATTATAGGATGTATTGGATCTCTTTTAGAAGATGGCATGCCGCCACTCGGACTCGAACCGAGATGCTCTAGCACTGCTTCCTAAGAGCAGCGTGTCTACCGATTTCACCATAGCGGCTTGCTCGAACTCATAATAGCCTATTTATATTCAATCGTCGAGATTGAATAAGTCAATTCACTCAAATAAGTTTTTTTAGTAAAGATTCAAGTAGTTTATATATTAGCCAATATATTAGTATTAGCCAAAAATAGAAAAATAGAATTCTTGCAACTATAGAATTCTCGCGAAAAAAACTTTTTTTTTTTTTCATTTTTTACTTTTATTATTATTGTCATTATTAATTATTATTATTTCTGCTTTATCTGATGATTTCAGAAAAAAAAAAGAAATTTTATCAATGAATCTAAAATATGTCTATTTTTGACTACTCCAAATTGACACTTGTACATAATATCTCAACAATGAGGTTTTTTTATTGATTGGACTAAAAGTTGTAGATATATGATAAATATATTCCATATAGTAAATAAATGAAGAAGTAAGAAAGTTATCCAAAAATTTTTAACATGAAATCAATTAGTTTCAACAATTCATTAATTTTAACTAAAAATCTTATATCTGCCCTTCCCGAGAAAGATAAAAATTTTTCATTATCATTATTGTAAAGGTCGATGGGGAAAATAAGACTCCCCACCACCAAAATCTGATTGAAAATATACTAAATACTAAAAAAAAAGAAAAATACAATATTTTTGATTTCTTTAGATTTCAGAAAATACAAGAATTTTTCTTTTTATCTTATAAGAAAAGAATAAGATAAGATTAAAAGTCTAGGACTGCCAATTCTTTTATTATTTAATATAGAAATATAGATATAGATATTAACAAATATAGATATAGATAATTACTGATCCAATTTTTTGAGTCAAATCCATTCTGATTATTCCAATCTTTTAGGACTTAGTTGTTTGTCGTACAAAAAAACTTTTTGAATTCCCGGTAGAAAGAGATTTCCCTAATGACAAAGCTTTTAACGCTGCCCAATATCCTTTCCTTTTCCAAATATTTTTACGAATACGCTTTTTTGATATCGAAGTACGTTTTTTTGGAACTGCCATTTAAAAATGAAGAAGTTACTCATTGTTATAGTTGGATGTGAAAGACATCTATTGTTCAAAACCAATTATTTTTTCTTATTCATGATCTATTTTTCTCTAAAAAAGATTCTCTTCATAAAAAAGAAATATAGATATATCTGTAAAAATTTGATCAAAAATGACTCGAAATAACATAAAAAATTTTTGATTCCATACACTATTCGTAAAACCAAAAATTTTTAGTTTGGAACTCTTAATTCTCGTTGTTTATATCTCAAAGTTATATCTTTAGAATCTGCTATGTGATAGAAATCAAACTTAATAAAATAAATAAAGAGCCTAAAAGACCTTTATTTTCGTCATTCTATTCTATACTTTATTTACATGTAATAAAATACCTCAAAGGATTGTAAACTTTTGCCTAAAAACGTGAGTCTTTTTTTAGTAATCTTTTTTTAGTAAAACTTGAGAAAAAATACACCTAAATTCCATTTTCAAATTCGAATGAGACTAGTAAGAAAGATCCGTTTTTTTGATAAAAAAAGTTCATTTTAGATCTATAATCTTCTAAACTTTACTAATAATTTGTTTTGATTGAAATGGAAAACAATCAATCCCATAATGAATTAGTTAATGAGTTGAAATAAAGTAACTAAAATAAAGAGTTTTTTCATTAGACCAATGACCTTAGTTAATCCTATAATTCATATAATTCATATCAACATCAGTACTCTTTTTAGCCTAAATTTTTAAGCTTGTTTTATTATTTTTATTAATTATTATTACGATTATTAATTATTACGAGAATTTCTCGTAATAATATAAATTTTCCTATTTATATTTATATTCTTTTTATTTATATTTTATATATGGCACTTGGTCATATCATTTCTCCAATTGTAACTTCTTTTTTTGAATATTTAAACGATTTTGAAAAGACTCAAAATAAATACTAATATAAAATTATTAAATAAATTTAATAAATTAGTGCATATCCTTATTTTTTAGTGACTTTTTCGAAAGAGGTAAGATCCGGTGAATCGGAAACAATTAATTAAGAATAAAAAACTTTTTTTATGGAACAGACATATCAATATGCGTGGATAATACCTTTTCTTCCACTTCCAGTTCCTATGTTAATAGGGGTGGGACTTCTTCTTTTTCCGACGGCAACAAAAAGTCTTCGCCGTATGTGGGCTTTTCAGAGCGTTTTATTGTTAAGTATAGTCATGATTTTTTCCATGAATCTGTCTATTCAGCAAATAAATAGCAGTTCTGTCTATCAATATGTATGGTCTTGGATTATCAATAATGATTTTTCTTTAGAATTCGGATACTTAATCGATCCACTTACTTCTATTATGTCAATATTAATCACTACTGTTGGAATTTTAGTTCTTATTTATAGTGATAATTATATGTCTCATGATCATGGATATCTGAGATTTTTTGCTTATATGAGTTTTTTCAGTACTTCCATGTTGGGATTAGTTACTAGTTCAAATTTGATACAAATTTATATTTTTTGGGAATTGGTTGGAATGTGTTCGTATCTATTAATAGGATTTTGGTTCACACGACCTGTTGCAGCAAAGGCTTGTCAAAAAGCGTTTGTAACTAATCGTGTTGGTGATTTTGGTTTATTATTAGGCATTTTGGGGTTTTATTGGGTAACAGGAAGTTTCGAATTTCGCGATTTATTCCAAATATTAAATAACTTGATTTCTACTAATGAGGTCAATTTTTTATTTGTTACTTTGTGCGCTGTTCTATTATTTGGCGGTGCTATTGCTAAATCTGCACAATTTCCCCTTCATGTATGGTTACCTGATGCAATGGAAGGGCCGACTCCTATTTCAGCTCTTATACATGCTGCTACGATGGTAGCAGCAGGAATTTTTCTTGTAGCTCGACTTATGCCTCTTTTCATAGTCATACCCCACATCATGAATTTTATCTCTTTTATAGGGATAATAACAGTTTTTTTAGGAGCTACTTTAGCTCTTGCTCAAAAAGACATTAAGAGGGGTTTAGCCTATTCTACAATGTCTCAATTGGGTTATATGATGTTAGCTCTAGGTATGGGGTCTTATCGCAGTGCTTTATTTCATTTGATTACTCATGCTTATTCCAAAGCATTATTGTTTTTAGGATCGGGATCTGTTATTCATTCGATGGAAACTCTTGTTGGATATTGTCCAGAAAAAAGCCAGAACATGGTACTTATGGGAGGTTTAACAAAACATGTACCAATTACTAAAAATTCTTTTTTATTAGGTACACTTTCTCTTTGCGGTATTCCACCCCTTGCTTGTTTTTGGTCCAAAGATGAAATCCTTAATGATAGTTGGTTGTATTCACCTATTTTTGCAATAATAGCTTGGTCTACGGCGGGATTAACCGCATTTTATATGTGTCGGATTTATTTACTTACTTTTGAAGGACATTTAAACGTTCATTTTCAAAATTACAGTGGAAAAAGGAATACCCCCTTGTATTCAATATCTCTATGGGGTAAAGAAGGTTCAAAAATAACTAAAAAAAACTTTCCTTTGCTAAATTTATTAAAAATGAACAAGAATGAACGTCTTTCTTTTTTTTCAAATTCAAATCAAGTATATAAATTTGAGAAATTTGATGAGAATGTAAGAAATCCAATCCAACCCTTTCTTTATATTCCGAATTTTGGCAATACCAAGAGTTCTTTGTATCCTTATGAATCGGATAATACTATGTTATTTCCAATAATTATATTAATTCTATTTACTTTGTTCGTTGGATTTTTAGGAATTCCTTTCAATCAAGACGTGGATATATTAACCAAATGGCTAACCCCGTCTATAAATCTTTTACATAAAAATTCAAACAATTTAATAGATTGGTATGAATTTTATAAAGATGCAGTTTTTTCAGTCAGTATAGCCTCTTTCGGAATATTGATAGCATTTTTTTTATATAAACCTGTTTATTCATCTTTTCAAAATTTGAACTTAATTAATTCATTTGTTA